TATATCGAATAGTATGAGATGCTTCATTCATGAAGCATCAAAAAAAAAAAAAGTTCTAATTCTATAGAATTAGAACATAGATAGAAAGACTCTTCCGATCTAGCCATACCATTAGATTATATTGACAATTCCAAAAAACTGTTCATACTATCATCATAGTATGATGACGGTCGGGCGGATATGCCCCCATCGTCTAGTGGTTCAGGACATCTCTCTTTCAAGGAGAAAACGGGGATTCGACTTCCCCTGGGGGTAGGGTACTACGAAAGGAAGTTGATCATGGATTATCAATAAGCCTAGAATGAATTCTTCCTGGGTCGATGCCCGAGCGGTTAATGGGGACGGACTGTAAATTCGTTGGCGACATGTCTACGCTGGTTCAAATCCAGCTCGGCCCAAAAATTCACCGTTCCATGAGTATGATACAACCAATTTGTCCTACAGAAAGGAAACAGAGATGCCTGATCCGTAGAAATGTAGAAATAAAGAAAAAGAGTAAATTTTTTTGCTCTATCTATATTTTTTTTTCTCATCTCATTGAAGATTGATTATCTATTTTTAACAATAAAATAAAAAATCACTAGTTACTAATAATCCGCGCTACTCTCACTAAAGCCCGTGTTTGTGTGGATATGATATCAATATATCATTATATCATTCGCGTATCCGTTACGTTACAACATGACGAGTAGAATGTTCTTATGAAACCATAAGAATATGTATGCTATACACTTCGCTGGGATTGTAGTTCAATTGGTCAGAGCACCGCCCTGTCAAGGCGGAAGCTGCGGGTTCGAGCCCCGTCAGTCCCGAACTAGGATCCGATGAATTTCTCAATTCATTTTTTTATTTTTAGCGAAAGGGAAGACGGGGAGCAAAATGGAATCTCCGTTGCGGGGGGATTTTGATTTCTTTTGTTTCGCATTTATCATCAGACAAATAGGGGAATTTCTTTCACTAGTACTGATTGATAAGTTGATAAGGGAGAGACATATGTAGATTAGTACAATTTGTAGTATTGCTATATTCAGACTGACTATATTCAGTATTTTAAATTTAAGAGATACCATACTCACTTTCTTTTTCGATTGTTCTTGATCAATGAAATGGAATAGAGTGCCCATATTTTTATGGGGAGTACAGACATAAATTGTCTTCGTTTATTGTATGATACACTTAATATAAATATAATTTAATTACCCGGCGAAGTACTTTTCAGGTTAAAGCACATCCTTTCTAAATTCCTACTTTTTTTTTGTATCCTCAATTATTAATACTAATTGGAAACATATCTATTTCATTCTCATTCAAATTGCATACTGCGTTTTTCATGTATACGTTCCAATCCCAATCCAATAAAGAGAGGATACTAAATAAAAGAAAAGACCAACCAAGCAACGTCTCCTTTCTTATTCTTAGTAAATTTCATTTGTTCGAATATTCGATTTTTTATACTTAATCCTTTCTTTTTTCTATCTCACTTATACTGTTTGGGTCTGTGTATGACCCAGAGAATACTGGTCATATCATATGATACTTCATAATTTTATGTACATAATTCCATGTATAAGTAGGAAAGTTGTATAAGGAATATGCTAGGTTATAGAAAAGAAAAAGTGAAAAAAAGGGAACGAAAATCCAACGGCGGGTATTTCTGATACAATCAAAATGGTATTTTTGATTTAGTATGGATAAAAGATCTTCCTATGTTATACTATTTTATTTTCGACGATGAATTCATTTGATAGATCAGAAATTGTTATTCATAATATTGATCTGATTCAGTATTATCAGGATGTAATTCATCCCATTGAATTTACAAGAGTCAAATTTCTCATCTCTATGGGATTAGATCCCGAGTTATTGCGAAACAAAAAAAAGAAGATTATGGAAGTCAATATTCTCGCACTTATTGCTACTGCACTGTTCATTCTAGTTCCTACTGCTTTTTTACTTATCATCTATGTAAAAACAGTTAGTCAAAATGATTAATTTGAATTATTAATTCTTATCAATGATTTAATAAATGAAAGAAAGGAATTCAAACTATAAGTCTTAAATGAAATGATTAGGCTGGAATCAGAAGTATCTTAGTAAGTATCTAATAAGCTAGTGTGGTAGAAAGAACTATAGTTCTTTCTACCACACTGGCTAGTATTGTATACTATTTTTTATTATATAAAGTTGTATTGTATACGAATATAGGCTTCATATAGATCAAATTACAATATGTACATATATTAGATGTACATATAGATAGCACTCTAATTCTATTTCTTTTATTTTGACTTCCCATCTCAAGAAGTCACAATTAACGGATGATCCGCGGAGTTATATGGTAACCTCTTCGGATTTTATTTGGAAAAGGAGTAGAGTAGAGCCTGTCCATTTTTCATGCTTAAACATGAAATGAGTCAAAAAAAGCATAAAAACATTTCTGGGAGTCTAAAACAAATGTTAAATGTGTGATATATGGATCGCTCAATGGAAGAAAGATCTAATTTTATTATGTGTTATTTATGTGTAGGACCTTTTTGGACAATCACTAATCGCTTCGTTTCCAGTAGAAAGAAAATATGTATTGTCGTAATAGCGGAACGACTTTCTTTTAGAAAGGTAAAAGTAAAGAAAAAGGGAAATAAATAAAGAAAAAAAATAGGTATTGGTTTTTCTTATTGTAATATCCATAATTCTGATAAGAGTTGATTCACCAAAATAGAATATTTAGTAAACGTTTGGAAAAAATCTCCTATCATGCGTAGATTTGAGTTTCGAAATACAATTATGATAATCTTTCATTACTGTATTCAAGTAAAATTTGGAAGAGATTTTTTTTTTTTTAAGGCTTCGAAAAATGATAAATAAAGAGTTGATACAGTTCGATTGAGCAATCGATTACTCAATTAGTAGTGCCCCCACAGCCCTAGAGTCCACTCCTTCCCCATACTACAAGTGAAAGGGAAAATGTAAAGACTACCATTAAAGCAGCCCAAGCAAGACTTACTATATCCATGTGAATTATGCCCCTATTTCTATGAAGGAATTATTCTCTTATTGATTAATAATCATAGTGGAATCAATGGCGCAGAGTCAAAATAGGATTCTGAGTTAAGACTGTTGATGAACCAAACCAATTCAATGAATACACTCGTAACAAGTTTCTATATTTTAGGGTTTCTGGTAGAATCAGGAAGCATTAAGTACAAATACGATGATACACACGTTTTTTATTTGGAAATAGCAAAGGAATGCTCCTCTAATGGAGTGGAGCATGTAAGAGTAAGAATAGTAAGACCCTTTGTTTGTTTTGATACCTTTCTTTACTAAGCAAAAAGCATAAAAATATACCATCAAGAGAGATAACTATCTATCAGATACCTCTATTTCCTATTTGATCTAAGCTTACTGTCTTTCTTTCTGTGAAAGAATCGGGAGAACCCACCACCACTATTCCTACATACATTTTTTCTTTTCTACTTTGAACTTTACTCTATTTACTCTATAAAAATAAGAGTAGACCAACCATTCTGATTGCATGTCTGAGCACTCATAGCCTCTCGTGAGTCTGGATACAAAGTATCTTCGGGCCTTTCCACAACTCCTAAATAGATTTCCCATCATCGTATCCGATCTAATTTAATACCGGACGGCATCGCGAGACACTACTTTGTTTAATAAGGGCAGTTTAAGAGATCTTGATATGATAGTCTTTCGTATAATCTCTTCTTCAATTCTAGTACCAAAAAAGGAGTGCCCTTTAGGAACCCTTGGATACCGAGATTTCTGACCTTAGTTCTGAATCCCGGAATTTACTCTCGCCGTTTATTTGATTTTTCAATTAAATAAAAGGCCCGAACCTATCATTAAATTAATAATTGAGAGTTGCTTCATCTCTATTGATACCGGTTTGTTTGGGCTACACCCAGATTTTGAGAAAAAAAAAAATGACAGTCTTTTATAAAACCTATGCTATGGGTTATAAAAATCAAGTATTGACACGTCCGCTTAGTCCCTTGCCTCTGCTTCTTGCGGAGCAAAAATTCATCGAATTTAGATCAATAGGATAAGAAATCCCCAATCTTTTGTTGATCAGGCGACACCCGGATTTGAACTGGGGATAAAGGATTTGCAGTCCCCCGCCTTACCACTTGGCCATGCCGCCAAATTAGGTCCAAAATGGATAAAAATATTATCTATATTCTATTTCTATTACTAATTCTTTTTTTTATTGGATCTAGTTTCTATTATTCTCTTCGATTGATTGTATCTCAAACTTAAAAACTTCCCTTCTTTTTTTTTTTTTTAGAGTCGAAAAAATGGATTTCCGATCACAGACTGAGGCAAATCGGAACCGTTAACAATTTACTTTGAATTAGTGAACGGTTCTTCCATTTTTATCTCCAATGAAATTTTGTTTCCTTGAATGACAAAAGAAAATCATAAAATCAAATTGATTTATGACTAATATGACTAATCAGTATTCATTTTTTTCAATAATCAATCCTTTTCAATTATAACAACATATATGTATATATGTAAACCCCAGAATAGAAATTGTTACCTAGATACCAAGCCGGATCTCTCTCTTATGTACATATCCCTATAGAGAATCATCCTGTTTCAATTTTTCATTGAATATTTGAATATATTGAATAGAAAATACAAATTTTGATGGAGTGTGGCCCATGTTGTCCCAAGTTAAATTTCAATAAAAGTTGTGATATATGGCTAGATAGATAGCCGTATCAGCATGTACTTAATAAATACAATACTATTCTTAGTATATTTATATTACGCAACGCAATTTAATCGTATTCTATAAATTCCACTCACTACCAAAAAGAATCTGCGAATTCTTTTTTGAATTAGTGTGTTAAAAAAAAGGAAACTCTATACTACTTTTGATTATTCTGTCTTTATCTCATTCGTAGAGAGGAGATTGAACCATTTATTTTTTTGTTGGTATCCCATCGGATCGTAATATCATAATAATAGGTAGA